TTTACTTAAGATAATAAAAAATGAATTGTAAACCGAATTATTCCGAACCCTTTGAATCACTACAATCTGGATTCAAAGGGTTCTCGTCAGCTTACACGAAGTTTTCTTATATATAGTCCTACACCTAACTGTATTAGTCACGCCCTTTCTGCAATTCAATTAGAGGTTAAATGAACCATAACTATGTAACCCTATTCCTAATAGATTAACCCCAAAATAGCATATCCAAATTATTAGAAACCCCATAGAAGCCACAATTGCCGAATTTTCACCTTGAAAATTTTCCTTTGTTCGCGTATGTAAATAAATCGCAAATATGGTCCAAGTAATAAATGCCCAAGTTTCTTTTGGGTCCCAATTCCAATATGATCCCCATGCCTCATTAGCCCATACTGCTCCCGAAAGAATACCTATGGTTAAAAAGATAAAACCTAGACTAATAACACGATAACCCCAATCATCCAATTGTTGAATCAATCGATACTTGTAATAATTCCTATGAGAAAGAAATGAAGTATTTTTTACAATATTGTTTATTTTATTTGTGTATTTGGTCTCATTAAAGTAAACTAACTCATTTAATTTTAATAAATGGTTGCTTTTATGAAGAATACTTATGTCTTTTCGAAATGTAATGACTAAAAGAGCTATTGATAATAATGATCCACATAAAAGAGCTGCATAGCCCAATACCATCATGCTTACATGCATCATCAACCATTGGGATTGTAAAGCAGGTACTAATATTGCGGATTGATGCATTTCAGTTAAAAGACCCGAAGTAGCAAAGCCTTGGGTAAAAATAGCACTTGGCGCGGTTATTGCGCTTAAATTATTTTTATGTTTTTGAAAATACGGAAGCATATTAATACTGGATAAACTCCACGAAAGAAAAATTAATGATTCATATAAATCACTTAATGGAAAATGTAGCGAATAAATCCACCGCGTGATTAATAATCCGGTTATACAGAAAAAGCTCGCTATCATGCCCTTTTCGGATGAATCATCTAGTCCTCCGATTTCATCCACTAATAAGGTTATAAAATATAGTGTAATTAAAATTGAAATAATAGAAAAGGATATATGAGTTAATATATGTTCGAAAGTCGAAAAAATCATATTATATATATTTTTTTAAGGAGGGAGTACCTTAATTATAATTACGGAATGCAGGGAGTTTAATTTCTGGAATTACTTAATAGGACTTAGTCTATCGCTTTTATTTTAGAAGTTTTAGAAGATAGATCCCATGCCGCCACTCGGACTCGAACCGAGATGCTCTAGCACTGCTTCCTAAGAGCAGCGTGTCTACCGATTTCACCATAGCGGCTTGCTCAAAATTATAATAACCTATTCATACTCAATCGTCGAGATTGAAGTAGTCAATTCATATTTAGGAACGATTAAAATTTAAAATTTAGGAATACAACGTCATTTAAATATGTGTTCACTAATAGAGTATATTTATCTTATTTTAGAATGTCAGTTATATTTAACTTAATAAAATAATAAGCTTACGCATAGTTTATCCTCTGTGGGAATAAGACTTTTTTGTTCTATCCCTAGATCCTAGATAGTTCTAGGGATAGAACAAAAAAGTCATTCAGTTCTTATTCCGATTATTCCAATGTTTGATTATTTATTTGTCGGCACAAAAAAACTTTTTGAATTCCCGGTCGAAAGAGATTTCGATAATGAAAAAGCTTTTAACGCTGCCCAATATCCCTTCTTTTTCCAAGAATTTTTACGAATCCGCTTTTTTGACATAGAAGTACGTTTTTTTGGAACTGCCATTCAAAAATCAAGAGATTACTCATTGTTATAGTTGGATGTGAAAGACATCTATCTAGTCATCTATCTAGTATTAATAGAATATTTAATATTCAATAAAAACGAATCTTTATTTACTATTGATTATCCATCTAGTTCTTTATTTAGATAATACTACTTTGCTATAAAAAAGGCGAAAAAAGATTATATGTCATTAATTTTTTTTTACATTTATATTACATATAATTAATAAATTATAACTTTCCGGACAAAAAAAAACGAATTCATACTATACTAATGGATTTCTTTATATCCTCATAGTAAAAGCTCTATAGCTATAGTATCCAACGTACTATAGAAATAAAATTGGTTAAAGTTAAAAAAGCTTTTTTTTTCTGGATCTCCCGAAATAGCTTTAAATATAGAACCATATTACTTAAAAAATAATAAATAACTATTCACTTTGCACTAGTAAGGGTGATATCATTTAATCAATTGTAACTTCTTGATTTGAACGATTTGGTAAAGAATAAGACTACTTAAGAAGATTAAATTTTGGTCTTGCATCTCTATCTAATCTATATATATATATTTTTCCTTTTTTTTTTTGCGAAAGAGAGAAGATCCGGTGAATCGGAAAGAATTAATTTAAAATGAAAAAGGTTTTTCTTATGGAACATACATATCCATATGCATGGATCATACCTTTCGTTCCACTTACAGTTCCTGTCTTAATCGGAGTCGGGCTTCTCTTTTTTCCGACGGCAACAAAAAATCTTCGTCGCGTGTGGGCTTTTCCTAGTGTTTTATTATTAAGTATAGTTATGATTTGTTCTGCAGATCTGGCTATTCAGCAAATAAATAGCAATTTCATATATCAATATGTATGGTCTTGGACTATTAATAATGATTTTTCTTTAGAGTTCGGCCACTTGATCGACCCACTTACTTCTATTATGTTAATATTAATTACTACTGTTGGAATTCTGGTTTTGATTTATAGTGATAATTATATGTCTCATGATCAAGGATATTTAAGATTTTTTGCTTATATGAGTTTTTTCAATACTTCCATGCTGGGATTAGTTACGAGTTCAAATTTGATACAAATTTATATTTTTTGGGAATTAGTTGGAATGTGCTCATATCTATTAATAGGTTTTTGGTTCACACGACCTATTGCTGCAAATGCTTGTCAAAAAGCTTTTGTAACTAATCGTATAGGAGATTTTGGTTTATTTTTAGGAATCTTAGGTCTTTATTGGATAACAGGTAGTTTTGAATTTCAGGATTTGTTCGAAATATTCAATAACTTAAGTTATAATAATGATAATGCGTTTACTTTTTTAGTTTATAATTTATGCGTTTTTCTAGTATTTTCCGGTGCAATTGCTAAATCGGCACAATTCCCCCTTCATGTATGGTTACCTGATGCCATGGAAGGGCCTACCCCTATTTCGGCTCTGATTCATGCTGCTACGATGGTAGCAGCGGGCATTTTTCTTGTCGCTCGTCTTCTTCCTCTTTTCATAGGAATACCCTACATAATGAATTTTATATCTTTAATAAGTATAATAACAGTACTATTAGGAGCTACTTTGGCTCTTGCTCAAAAAGATATTAAGAGAAGTTTAGCCTATTCTACAATGTCTCAATTGGGTTATATGATGTTAGCTTTAGGTATGGGGTCATATCGAGCTGCTTTATTTCATTTGATTACTCATGCTTACTCTAAAGCATTATTGTTTTTAGGATCTGGATCAATTATTCATTCAATGGAAGCTATTGTTGGATATTCTCCAGATAAAAGTCAGAATATGGTTCTTATGGGCGGTTTAACAAAACATGTCCCAATTACAAAAACAGCTTTTTTATTAGGTACACTTTCTCTTTGTGGTATTCCCCCACTTGCTTGTTTTTGGTCCAAAGATGAAATTCTTAATGATACTTGGTTGTATTCACCACTTTTCGGAATAATAGCTTGTTCCACAGCCGGGTTAACTGCATTTTATATGTTTCGAATTTATTTACTTACTTTTGAAGGGCATTTAAATACTAATTTTCAAAATTACAGTGGAAAACAAATGGGAATGAGTCCGTTTTATTCAGTATCTCTATGGGGAAAAGAAGGCTTAAAAAAAAAATATATATATATAAGTTTATTAACTTTATTAATAATGAATAATAATGAGAAGGCTTCTTTTTTTTCTAAGACGGCATACCAAAACCAAATTTATAATATGGTAAAAACCATCAACCAACCCTTAATTATTCATTTAAAAACTTGTAAAAAAAAAAGTTTTTTATATCCCCATGAATCAGATAATACTATGTTATTCTCTTTGCTTGTATTGGTTCTATTTACCTTGTTCGTGGGATCCCTGGCACTTCCTTTGAATCAAGAAGGAATGGGTTTGGATATATTATCAAAATGGTTAACTCCGTCTATAAATCTTTTACATAAAAATTTGACTGATTCGGTGGATTGGTATGAATTTTTTTCAAATGCTATTTTTTCAGTCAGTCTAGCATGTTTTGGAATACTTATAGCATCTCTTTTATATAAGCCCCTTTATTCATCTTTACAAAATTTTAATTTTAAAAATGCATTTTTAAAAAAGGGTCAGACGCGCTTTTGGGGAGACAAACTAATAAATATAATATATAGTTGGTCATATAATCGTGGTTACATAGATGCTTTTTATGCAACATCTTTTACTAAGGGTCTAAGAGGATTAGCTGAATTAACTCATTTTTTTGATAGACGAGTAATTGATGGAATTACGAATGGCGTTGGTATTACGAGTTTCTTTGTAGGAGAGGGCATAAAATATGTAGGAGGAGGGCGTATCTCTTATTATCTTTTCTTCTATTTATCTTTTGTCTCAATATTTCTTTATCTTATTTATCTTTTGTATTTGTATCAATAGTCATTTTTCTTTGTATCATTTCCAAAAAAGTTGACAAACTGGATGGATACGTAAAAGATATTCTTTGGTTGCCATCACTTCGACATGTGTAAAAAATATATTGTGACGTTTCATTTCTTATAGCTTTTTCAAATTGATCATTTTTTATATACCGCAATGGACGATTCCATCGCTTATAGTCGAAAAGACGGGTCACAAGAGGTTTTTCAAACCAGAAGAAAATTGCTTCTTTTTCTTTGTTTTTTAGTATTTCTAACTTCGCATTTTCTTGATTCCCATCCAGATCAGAAGTTTCAG